CCCTTTCAAAGAAATTGAATCAAAGAAATTGAAATGATTGAAGTTTTTCTATTTGGAATCGTTTTAGGTCTAATTCCTATTACTTTGGCTGGATTATTCGTAACTGCATATTTACAATACAGACGTGGTGATCAGTTGGACCTTTGATTAATTAATACCTTGCTTTTATGACCTCCCTCGGATTCAAGAAAGGGGGAGGTCAAATTCAGATTGCTGTTCCATTTTTTATGTAAAAATTTCGACCTAAAAAAACAAGAACGGAGTCACGCTCTGTAGGACTTGAACCTACGACATTGGGTTTTGGAGACCCATGTTCTACCGAGCTGAACTAAGAGCGCTTTCTTACCACGAAATTACAAAAAAAAGACTGTAAGGAAAAAAGTCTTTATTTTTTTTAACTACAATACATGTTGAAGGGCTATAGGATGATATATAATATGATATAAAATAGAAATTAAAGAGTAGGTATGTCATGTCCAATTTTTATTGATTTCAATGGACCCTCATTATGGCTCTGAGGCGAAGTGATAGGTAGGGATGACAGGATTTGAACCCGTGACATTTTGTACCCAAAACAAACGCGCTACCAAGCTGCGCTACATCCCTTTCATTTTAATTCAATTGGATTACAATGTCATTGTAGAGAATTCCTGCCTTCTTTTCTATATACTTATTTTATTTTCTTCATTGATATACATATTATCTTGCTATTTCGATCTTTCTATTTCGTCTTTTTTTTTGATCTCATATCATTTTTTTATCATATAATAATAAACTTTTTTTTTATTATATGATATTCTACGGTATATGAAAAAAGAAAATAGGAAAAAGGATATATATTTTGTTCTTTTAAGAAAAGGAAAATCTTATCTATCAAAGCGTTGTACATTTCAATTTGAATTCTGGATTCTGTGTACAAACCAAACGCAAGTGGCTTTTTTTTATATATACATCTGATCTTTTTTTATTTAACTATATATCTGATCTGATCATATATGTATTACCATTAGGTATTACAATAAATATTATTTATTACAATTATATTACAATTATTACAATAAGGAGGATTTAAAATGCGAGATCTAAAAACATATCTATCTGTAGCCCCGGTAATAAGTACTCTATGGTTCGGGGCTTTAGCCGGTCTATTGATAGAGATCAATCGCTTTTTCCCGGATGCGTTGACATTCCCGTTTTTTTCATTCTAGTTATTTTATTAACATAACAATAACGGGGGGTGTGAAGAAGATTAGAGATACAATTAAATATCTGTGACTGCTACCTCCTCTTCTTTATTTTTATAAAAATTATTCTATTTTTTTTTTTTTATAAAAAAAAAAATAGAATAAAAGAAAGTTTATTCAACCGCAGCAAAATTCAGAGCGCGGGCCCCGTCTTCAAGTAAATTAACGTCAATTAAGAAAACGGAAATAAAAATGTAGCTAGGGCGAGAGTATCATATACGATGTTTAAATGAAATACTGTACTAAACTTCTAATTTAAATATATTTTCAAAGCATTGTATTACTTATTATTTTATTACTTTTTTTTTTATTAGGATATTGGGTTGCAATGAAATTTTTTAGAATTTGATTTCTGGATTTGATTTCGAGCTAGCAACTTCGATTTTTTTTTATTCCGCTCTTCTTCTCTTCAGATCGGAAAATCGAAGCGTTGAGTAAATAAAAAACCAAGGTGAGGGAGGGGCTCATGGCCAAGGGTAAAGATGTCCGAGTAAGAATTCTTTTGGAATGTACCGGTTGTGTTCGAAACAATGTTAATAAGAAACCAAGAGGCATTTCCAGATATAGTACTCAAAAGAATCGACACAATACGCCTAATCGATTGGAATTGAGAAAATTCTGTCCCTATTGTTCCAAGCATACAATTCATGGGGAGATAAAGAAATAGACGGAAACGATAGCGGCTTTACAGGGAAGATGAAAAATGATATATTAACAAAAAATATCCTATTAGGATATAATATGGGAAGATAAAATCTATTTATAAAATTGTATATACAATTTTAATAAATTGAATATTGTAAATAATTTCATTATTGTAAATTCTATATTGAAATATAAACAAGTCAATATTGTAAATTCTATATTGAAATATAAACAAGAAAGAAGGAAAATCCTATTTATTTTACTTGATCGGATCAAAAATGATAATGATTTAGAATTATAAGAAATAGGATTTTCAAAATAAGGACTAAACAAACCATGGATAAATCCAAGCGACTTTTTTTTAAGTCCAAGCGACCCCTTCGTAGGCGTTTGCCCCCAATCCAATCGGGGGATCGAATTGATTATAGAAATATAAGTTTAATTACTCGATTTATTAGTGAACAAGGAAAAATATTATCTAGGCGGGTAAATAGATTAACTTTAAAACAACAACGATTAATTACTATTGCTATAAAGCAAGCCCGTATTTTATCTTTGTTACCTTTTCTTAATAATGAAAAACATTTTGAAAAAAACGAATTGGTCGCTCGCACTTCTGGTCTTAGAACTAGAAAAAAATAGGGTTACTCTTCAATTGAATCAAAATCAAAATTCGAATCCGAGCTCAAATTAAATTGATATTTTGTTCGAAAAATCTGAAAATCTAGATTTGATTGTCGTCGTCTTGTAAGAAAAAAACGAATTGGAAAAAAAAAATCGTTTTTTTTATCTAAATTCAAGTTTTTACTCAGTTTGGCTACCTGATCATATTCTCTTATTTTATCATATTAATTTCTATTCTACCTTCTCGGAATTCATTCTCCCGGAAATAACGTGTATGTAAAACATCCCGATGTACTCCTTCCACTTTCCTTATTTTCTAATGTCAGTCGAAATCATATAAAGACAATTCCTATTTAATATAGCTAGTTGCGCAAGTATTTTACGATTAAGAAGCAACTGTCTCTTGGACAGATTGTTTATGAATCTACTATAACTATAGGATACCTCGCTTTCGCGAATTACTGCATTTATCCGAGTGACCCATAAACGACGAAAATTTCTTTTGTGCTTATCTCTATCCCGATGGGCCGAAACCAAAGCTCTTATTTTTTGTTGAATAATAGTTCGAGTAAGTCTTGAATGCGCCCCTCGAAAACTTGATGTGAATAAACGAATTTTTGTTCTACGCCTCCGCGCTATATATCCTCGTCTAATTCTGGTCATTGAATAAACGAAACTTTGATGAATAACTAATAAATTTCTTTTCTTTCAGTTATTCGTTTTCCCCCTTCTATATTAACAAAACGGATTCTGCCAATGTATAAAATAATAATTCCAACGGCTTTTGCTACTATAACCTTCCCAACCACGATTTGTTCTTTTTTTTTCTAGGTATTTCGCCTAGAAAAAGAGAAAAAAAATTGTATTGATATTGGGTATCAAACAAAAACCGAATAAAAAAGTAATAACTAGAAATAGCTAAAAAATTAGTGGGTTCCATCGTTTCTATGGTTATTTCTTAAACGGTGAGGTCTGCTCTATACACCGGAGCCCCCTTTCCTCATTTAATCATTTAATCAATGCTATTGCTAACTTGTACAGTTCATACTTTTTAGCTCTACTCATGAATTCTCCAGTAATAGTTCTTTCACAACGAGATCTATCTATACAGTAACGGTATTTAATTATGAAAATTAGCGGATTGGCTGACCCTGTTAGTCCGTTCTTGCAAGAGTAGGGGCATAACTTTCGGCCTTTTTTTATTTTAATTTAAATTTAAATAAGATTTCCCCTGCTTAACGACTAATCATTTGCTACCAATGGGAATTCTTTCTCATTTTAAATTGAAAATTGAGGTGATTAATGCACCAATGGAAACCATAAATTTGATACACAAGGGAGGGGTATGATAAATGTTTTTTTTAGATAGCGAAGGGCTTTTTTCTATTCTATCCTATTCATCCGTACTGCTCACGGATAGCGGAAAAAAGGTTTCCTTTATTTTATCTTATCCGAACCCATGATCTAAACGAGTCGCACATACACCCGAGTACATGTTCCTCGGCGCTGAGGGCATCCCCCAAGTGCGGGGGATTTGGTGACATTTCTGATTGGCTGTCTTGTGTTTCTAATAAGTTGTTTAATAGTTGGCATGTTGAATCGTATGCATAATGGGCTGGTTTAGATCGATCCTAACCGGACGATTATGAGTTATTTATTTTCTATATTAATTTTCTATATTAATAGTTAAAAAAGAAAAGAATAAAAATAATAAATAAAATCGCAAACTGCGATTGCATAAAATTCCTGCTATTTTTTAGGCAACTGCTACAAGATCAACAATTCCATAAGCTTGGGCTTCTGTGGCTGACATAAAAACATCTCGTTCCATGTCTTCGGATACAACCCATAAGGGTTTACCCGTTCTTTGTGCATAAACCCTTGTCAGGATTTCGCGAAGTTTCAGTAGTTCTTCCGCTTCCAGGACAAATTCTCTTGCTTGTGCTTCATAAAAACCAGCAATAGGTTGATGAATCATTACCCTGAGGATATAAGATAATCGATGGTTACTCTATCTCGGCTGATACGGTGACGAGAAAGAGAAGAGATAACGAATAATAAGAAAAAAAAAGATAAAATTGAACAACCGTACAGGCATTGTTTGCACATTGCATACGGCTCCACAATAGAATTGACTTTTACCTTTCATTGAATAAAAACAGAGAATATTTCATTTCTCATGCCTAGATCGGTAAATAATACAATAACCGCCCTTCTTTTTTTTTAGGAGTTAAAAAAATACTATGGTGGTTCCGTTGCTTTATTTCATGGGCGATTTAGCAATCCCAAAGTTTCTTTTTTCAAATGCAAATAAAAAAATAATATAATTTTTTTTTTCGTACTCTTTCATAACATAAATGTGTTAAGAGTCCCCGGGCGTGAAAACAAAAAAGTTTGTGACGCTGAAATAGATCCCGATAGATAAGATAAAATCGTAAATATCCCTATATCTCATACTAATCTTTCGATACATAATCTACCGTTTTAAAAAACACGAAAAAAAATTTCTTATATCGAATTCGAAATGCCATGCTATTATTACTTAATATTCATAGTTCAAACGGCGAAGGCATAGTTTTCTTTCAAATAAAAACCCATTGGCGCCGAGCGTGAGGGAATGCTAGACGTTTGGTAATTTGTCCTCCGACCAGGATAAAAGATCCCATTGAAGCGGCTAATCCCATGCATACTGTCTGTACATCCGGTCGCACGAATTGCATAGTATCATAAATAGCTATTCCCGGTATTACCCATCCGCCGGGAGAGTTTATAAATAAATACAAATCTTTGGTCTCACTCTCTATACTGAGATATACCATAAGACCGATAAGTTGATTCGAAATCTCGCTATCAACATCTTGACCTAAAAACAGTAATCTTTCTCGATAAAGTCGATTGATTAGGATAAAAAACTACCCCCTATAAACCGTACATGCACCTTTTGATGCATACGGTTCACCAAATAAATCGCGAAAAAAAAAAGAATCAATGTGTAGATTCCAGCCCCCCCCCTTTTTTTGCTAGTGAGTTCTGTCTAACTTCTATTCTAACGGAGGGCTTTTCTTCCATTTTTCAAGAAAGATGAGTTTTGATGTGTTTACATCTAAAAAAGAATTCATTAAACTTATCAAACTAACTTCATCATTGATGTATTTTTCATCGTGATCCAATTCAAATCGTGATGCCATTTTCTTGTTCCCGAAGGGTCTTATTCAATTCTTTTAGGTTTGCGCTCTACTCCGAGTAAAGATCCGCCCGATTTTGATTTGCACATATAGGGCAAATGCCCCCATACCACACCCTTTTGCTACACTTTTTTTTTCATTTCATGCTTTACGCCGAATATTTAATGTATTCATCATATTATTCCATTGATTATGATTATCAATTTGATATTACTTCTACTTATCTACTTAATAACGTATTAACTTATCTACTTATAAATTCTAAATTAAATAGAATAGGATACAAGTAGTAATGCTCGATATATTACTTTACTGATTGGTTTTTTCTAAACGAAGCCTGGATACTTCATTTTATTGGTTCAAACAAGCAAGCCAACCATAAATTATTCTAAATTGGATAATATTAATCTGTATACCCCAAAAAGGAAAGCAATTGCACTTCATTTTATTTCACGCTCCCAATTTTTGATGATTTAGATTTAATCAATCTTTCTTGGGCGAAACAGAGTATATCCCGATCGGGGGGGAGAACGGGAAAATCCCATATGACCCAATATATCTGACAAGTCGCACTATATGTCAATCCAAATTGAATCGTCCTCTCCAGGATTTCGAAAAGGAACTTTTGGAACACCAATAGGCATTTAATGAAAAAAAATGAAATACTCTAATTCATCACTTTGATGTGAAAGCGTAACAATGAATTTTTTTTTTTTCATAAAGTGTTAATAAGATTGGGCTTTATCATATTTTATGTTTAGATTCGATAAGTTCATAAAAAAAACGAAATCTTAAATAAATAAATAAAGTAAAGGGAGACAAACTTAAAAAGTCAAATTCTTACAAATACGATTAGGCCCTTTGAATGATGAACAAATATGTATGCATTTGCTCATAGATAAAGATAGATGGCCAACCCTGCCATTGCGTATTGTTACTTATCGGGTATAGAATAGATCTGCTTCCCTTGTTTCTTACAAACCGAATTCTTCCATTATTACTAAAATATTACTAAAATAAAAATAGTAATCCTTTCCCCGAGATAATCCACTGAAAAGTGGAAATATATAACATAGTTTTTTCAGTGCAATAAAGTTACATAGTGTCTATTTTTCGTTGATAAAGGGGTATTTCCATGGGTTTGCCTTGGTATCGTGTTCATACTGTTGTATTGAATGATCCCGGTCGTTTGCTGTCTGTCCATATAATGCATACAGCTTTGGTTGCTGGTTGGGCCGGCTCGATGGCTCTATATGAATTAGCCGTTTTTGATCCCTCTGATCCTGTTCTCGACCCAATGTGGAGACAGGGCATGTTCGTTATACCTTTCATGACTCGTTTAGGGATAACCAATTCATGGGGCGGTTGGAGTATCACTGGAGGAACCGTAACGAATCCGGGTATTTGGAGTTATGAAGGTGTGGCTGGAGCTCATATTGTGTTTTCTGGCTTGTGCTTCTTGGCAGCTATCTGGCATTGGGTGTATTGGGATCTAGAAATATTTTGTGATGAACGTACGGGAAAACCTTCTTTGGACTTGCCCAAGATCTTTGGAATTCATTTATTTCTCTCGGGGGTGGCTTGTTTTGGGTTTGGCGCTTTTCATGTGACCGGATTGTACGGTCCTGGAATATGGGTGTCCGACCCTTATGGACTTACCGGAAGGGTACAATCTGTAAGTCCGGCATGGGGTGTGGAAGGTTTTGATCCTTTTGTTCCGGGCGGAATAGCCTCTCATCATATTGCAGCAGGGACATTAGGCATATTAGCGGGCCTATTCCATCTTAGTGTCCGTCCGCCTCAACGTCTATACAAAGGATTACGTATGGGAAATATTGAAACCGTCCTTTCCAGTAGTATCGCTGCTGTCTTTTTTGCAGCCTTTGTTGTTGCTGGAACTATGTGGTATGGTTCAGCAACTACCCCGATTGAATTATTTGGTCCGACTCGTTATCAATGGGATCAAGGATACTTCCAGCAAGAAATATATCGAAGAGTTGGTGCTGGGCTAGCCGAAAATCAAAGTTTATCTGAAGCTTGGTCTAAAATTCCTGAAAAATTAGCTTTTTATGATTACATCGGCAATAATCCGGCAAAGGGCGGATTGTTCAGAGCAGGCTCAATGGACAATGGGGACGGGATAGCTGTTGGATGGTTAGGACATCCTATCTTTAGAGATAAAGAAGGGCGTGAACTTTTTGTACGCCGCATGCCTACTTTTTTTGAAACATTTCCGGTTGTTTTGGTAGACGGAGACGGAATTGTTCGAGCTGATGTTCCTTTTCGAAGGGCAGAGTCGAAGTATAGTGTCGAACAAGTAGGTGTAACTGTTGAGTTCTATGGTGGCGAACTAAACGGGGTCAGTTATAGCGATCCTGTCACTGTGAAAAAATATGCTAGACGCGCTCAATTGGGTGAAATTTTTGAATTAGATCGTGCTACTTTGAAATCCGATGGTGTTTTTAGGAGCAGTCCAAGGGGTTGGTTTACTTTTGGGCATGCTTCATTTGCTCTGCTCTTCTTCTTCGGACACATCTGGCATGGTGCTCGAACTTTGTTCAGAGATGTTTTTGCTGGGATTGATCCAGATTTAGACGCTCAAGTTGAATTTGGAGCATTCCAGAAACTGGGGGATCCGACTACAAGAAGACAAGTAGTTTGATACAACATTGATCTCTTACTTTTCACCTCTCCTCTATTTTTTTTTTTATTTGAAAGAAGGTACCGACGATATTTTAATTTGAATTGCCACCCTTTCTTTGAATCTTGTTCTTTTTTTTTTAGCTGGAGGGTGATCCAAAATAAACAGGTATGGAAGTTATAATTGTAAACCACAATCGAATCTATGGAAGCATTGGTTTATACATTTCTCTTAGTTTCGACTTTAGGAATAATTTTTTTCGCTATCTTTTTTCGAGAACCGCCTAAAGTTCCAACTAAAAAGATGAAATGATTTTTCATCATCTTAGTTATTTTTCATTATCTTAGTTGAAGGAAAGAGCTTCCTAAGATTTTGAAGCTCTTTCCTTCAACTAGTCCCCGTGTTCTTCGAAGGGATCCCTTAGTTGTTGAGAGGGTTGCCCAAAAGCAGTATATAAGGCATATCCCGTAAAACTTACAAGTAAACCAGATATAGAGATGGCGACTAGGGTTGCTGTTTCCATTATTATCTATTTCAAGACAAGACCGCAATGGATCTATGCTAATTTATTTACAACAGAATGCTATACAAAGTCAACAGATCTTAATTAATACAAAATAAAATAAAAATAGTACTTATGGCTACACAAAGCATTGAGGGCAGTTCTAAGTCTGGTCCAAGACGAACTTTTGTAGGGACTTTATTGAAACCGTTGAATTCGGAATATGGTAAAGTAGCTCCGGGATGGGGGACTACTCCTTTGATGGGTGTCGCAATGGCTTTATTTGCGATATTCTTATCTATTATTTTGGAGATTTATAATTCTTCTGTTTTATTGGATGGAATTTCAATGAATTAGATTTAATTTACAAGAATAGTGAAGTCCTCGTTTTTCAATACAAAGCGAAGCGTTTGGATCTCGGATTTTTTTAGCCCATCCCTATTCTATTTTGGTAGTTCGATCGTGGAATTTATTTCTTTCTGTATTTTTGGAATATGAGTGTGCGACTTGTTATAATGGATCCTATTGATAGTACAGAGGATGGGTCTGTCATCTTGATAGAGATGGGGTTTTTACCTCGTCAGGTATTTATTCGAGTATTTGGAGCACGGAATATATGAAATAGATTACGAATTAGTCCAACTATGATTCATATTTAATATAGAGAGAGATCCCGCGACCGGACTACAACAAAAAATTTCAAAGAATTAGAGATTAGAGTTAGAGAGTATAAATTGAAAAATTTTTCTTTTTTTAAACTCTTTGTATATTCATTCTTTCTTATTTTGATCCATTTTTTTTTGGATTTTTAGTCATTATATTAAATAAGCGATGATACAACGGTTTTGACTCATGCAATCTTTGGGCTTAGTTTGAAGATTTTATTGAATCATCGTGGTTCTAGTATGAATCTGAGGTTTCAGTCGATTTATAGGATCTTAACAAGAAAATTCCTATCAATCAATAAAAAAAAACAACATTAAGGTGGTATTACATACAAATAAAAAGAAATACTAAATTAAGAAAAATAAAAAAAATAGTTAAGGGAAATAGAAGATTTAAGAGGCCTATAATAATTAAGATTAAAAGATTAATGAGCCGACTTGATATTTTAGCATTATAACCACAAAGACAAAGAATAGTGTTCGGATTTTTCTTT